TGGGGGGTAGTATGGGATCTGTAGTAGGTGAGAAAATCACCCGTTTGATCGAATATGCTACCAATCCATTTTTACCTCTTATTTTAGTGTGTGCTTCTGGAGGAGCACGCATGCAAGAAGGAAGTTTGAGCTTGATGCAAATGGCTAAAATATCTTCCGCTTTATATGATTATCAATCAAATAAAAAATTATTCTATGTATCAATCCTTACATCTCCTACTACTGGCGGGGTGACAGCTAGTTTTGGTATGTTGGGGGATATCATTATTGCCGAACCCAATGCCTACATTGCATTTGCGGGTAAAAGAGTAATTGAACAAACATTGAATAAGACAGTACCTGAAGGTTCACAAGCGGCTGAATATTTATTCCATAAGGGCTTATTCGATCCAATCGTACCACGTAATCCTTTAAAAGGTGTTTTGAGTGAGTTATTTCAGCTCCATGCTTTCTTTCCTTTGAATCAAAATTCAATCAAGTAGAGCTTTAATAAAATTATTTATTTTTTTTATTTGTGTTGTGACGAACAAGTAGTTATTTAGTTTATAGGAATTAAAGTCAAAATCCGAAGAATGGATTTTTCTTTGGTAACATCAGATTCAATTGTAGAAAGAATTATGCGGATAATTTTTTTTTACCGATATTCCTGATTAGTAATTAGGAAACCTCTCTCAAACAAAATAAAAGAGCGAATTCTTTCTTCCGCGAAATTAGTCAAGGGGAATAAAACGAATTTCATCTTCCCTTCTTACATATGTATATAAAATGCAACTATAGAAAATATCGGCATAGAGTCTTGCCTCTTTCTATATTTCCAGAGAATCTCTAGTTTTACTAAAAATCCCTGTTTTGGATCGGATGATAACGAACTCTTTTGGAATTCGTAAGAAAATCTTTACTTTATTCAATTTTATTCAATTCAAATTGAAATTAGAAGACAAGATAATAAATAAAATAATAATAATAAAGTGAATTATCATACATATATGTCATGTCGAAAGATGACTAAGTCCATTTATTTAGTTCTACATTCCTTTTCTATATATATACTGACGTAGATATACTTCATAGAATTCTATATGAATTCTAATGATTATAGAATTCTAATAATTATACTCACGTAGATATACTTAATATAATTATATATGAATTAAAATAACACTAAGATACCTTGATAAAATCAATAACAGGTAAAAATATTAATATAACAATAAACATAACAATAAATAACAGGTACAAATATTAAGTCGAGGTATCCATTCTATGCCAACTCTCAACAACTTACCCTCTATTTTTGTGCCTTTAGTGGGCCTAGTATTTCCGGCACTTGCAATGGCTTCTTTATTTATTCATATTCAAAAAAACAAGATTTTTTAAATACGATGGTGCCAAATCTCGTCTATTTTTTTTTTTCAAGACTCAGACTCGGACCATAACACAGATATCTATTTAGTAGAATAGAGTATAACATGTGGCTTACTCCGAACATAAGCGATTATACATGCGTAAACATGATATCTGAGTAAATGAATGAATTATAAGTATTTGAAAATAGAAAATATATAGAAAATATATAATAGAATAGATCGGGATCGGGGGCGAATCTGAGATGTAAAGTCACTATATCTATATGTAGGTATCTATAGGGAATCATATGAAGGTGATGTTATTATTTTAGATCTAAGCAATTAGATGAATTACTCTTAAAGGTTTACATCAGAATAGTGCTAGTTGATGAGAGTTACTTCGGAAACAAAAAAAGTAAAATGAATTTTTGTTATTCTCCCAATTACAATAAAATGCAACTAGATCTAGTATGAGTTGGCGATCAGAACGTATATGGATAGAATTTATAAGGGGATCTAGAAAAACAAGCAATTTCTGCTGGGCCTTTATCCTTTTTTTAGGTTCATTAGGGTTTTTATTGGTTGGAACTTCCAGTTATCTTGGTAGGGATTTGATATCTTTATTTCCGTCTCAGCAAATAATTTTTTTTCCACAGGGGATCGTGATGTCTTTCTATGGGATCGCAGGTCTCTTTATTAGCTCCTATTTATGGTGCACAATTTCGTGGAATGTAGGTAGCGGTTATGATCGATTCGATAGAAAAGAAGGAATAGTGTGTATTTTTCGTTGGGGATTTCCTGGAAAAAATCGTCGCATCTTCCTACGATTCCTTATGAAAGACATTCAGTCCATCAGAATAGAAGTTAAAGAGGGTATTTATGCACGTCGTGTCCTTTATATGGAAATCCGAGGCCAGGGGGCCATTCCCTTGACTCGTACTGATAATAATTTGACCCCACGAGAAATTGAGCAAAAAGCTGCCGAATTGGCCTATTTCTTGCGTGTACCAATTGAAGTATTTTGAAAAATGAAGTGAAGAATGAATGCTTTCTTAAATACTGTTTTTTATATACTATAGTAATAGTATAACTTAACTGGAGTTTCTTCAGAACGCTCATTTGAGCCAAAACAGACGTATACAGAACAGCCATAAAACAAAACCGTTTTTGGCCAAAAAATCTTTTTTTTATGCGTATGTAAATACACTCCACAGTAACAAAACAAGTAACAAATCGAAAAAAGATATTCATACATCAAAACATTTCGGGAAAACTAATTTATCTTTTTTTTTTTTTTTTTCAAAATATCAAATATTTTTTTGAAGTGGACTCTTTGTTATTCTATTTCTGTATTATTTCTAAATTAACGGACTAACACAAATAAAAAACAGGGAATAGATTCATAATAGGTTCAATATGACGTGTAATAGAACTTCTGTTTGATATGAATATTAGTAGCGTATAGAGTTAACGAATGAAGTGAGTTCATAAAGACGATAAAATGGCAAAAAAGAAAGCATTCATTCCCCTTCTATATCTTGCATCTATAGTATTTTTGCCCTGGTGGATCTCTCTGTCATTTAAAAAAAGCCTAGAATCTTGGGTTACTAATTGGTGGAATACTGGGCAATCCGAAATTTTTTTGAATGATCTTCAAGAAAAGAGTATTATAAAAAAAGTTATAGAATTAGAGGAACTCTTCCTCTTGGACGAAATGCTAAAGGAATACCCGGAAACACATCTACAAAAGCTTCGTATCGGAATCTACAAAGAAACGATCCAATTGATCAAGATGCACAATGAGGATCGTATCCATACGATTTTGCACTTCTCGACAAATATAATCTGTTTCGTTATTCTAAGTGGTTATTCTATTCTAAGTAATGAAGAACTTGGTATTCTTAACTCTTGGGTTCAAGAGTTCCTATATAACTTAAGCGACACAATAAAAGCTTTTTCTATTCTTTTATTAACTGATTTATGTATAGGATTCCATTCGCCCCATGGTTGGGAACTAATGATTGACTCTGTCTACAAAGATTTTGGATTTGCTCATAACGATCAAATTATATCCGGTCTTGTTTCCACTTTTCCAGTCATTCTAGATACAATTTTAAAATATTGGATCTTCCGCTATTTAAATCGCGTATCTCCGTCACTTGTAGTGATTTATCATTCAATGAATGACTAAAAAATGATCCACCGATCCTATTATAATGTTTGTTACTTTGTACATAAGGTACATAAGTAAAACATTCCAAATTGTACTTATTCCTTCTACCCATCCAGGAGGATTCCTCCTATATTCGAGTAAAATTATTTCAGTAAATAGCAGAATCATGGATAGGGAACTCTACTAGCGACCTACCTAATTTTATTGTATAAATTTTCGGGATCAATGATTGGACCATGCAAACTAGAAATACCTTTTCTTGGATAAAGAAAGAGATTACTCGATCCATTTCCGTATCGCTCATGATATATATAATAACTGGGGCATCCGTTTCAAATGCATATCCCATTTTTGCACAACAGGGTTATGAAAATCCACGAGAAGCGACTGGACGTATTGTCTGTGCCAACTGCCATTTAGCTAATAAGCCCGTGGATATCGAGGTTCCACAAGCGGTACTTCCTGATACTGTATTTGAAGCAGTTGTTCGAATTCCTTATGATATGCAACTGAAACAAGTTCTTGCGAATGGTAAAAAGGGAGGGTTGAATGTAGGAGCTGTTCTTATTTTACCTGAGGGGTTTGAATTAGCCCCCCCCGATCGTATTTCTCCCGAGATTAAAGAAAAGATAGGCAATCTGTCTTTTCAGAGTTATCGTCCCACTAAAAAAAATATTCTTGTGATAGGTCCCGCTCCTGGTCAGAAATATAGTGAAATCACCTTTCCTATTCTTTCCCCGGACCCTGCTACTAAGAAAGATGTTCACTTCTTAAAATATCCCATATACGTAGGCGGGAACAGGGGAAGGGGTCAGATTTATCCCGATGGGAGTAAGAGTAATAATAATGTTTATAATGCTACAGCTGCAGGTATAGTAAGCAAAATCATACGAAAAGAAAAAGGAGGATATGAAATAACCATAGTGGATGCATCGGATGGGCGTCAAGTGGTTGATATTATCCCTCCAGGACCAGAACTTCTTGTTTCAGAGGGCGAATCTATCAAACTTGATCAACCATTAACGAGTAATCCTAATGTGGGTGGATTTGGTCAGGGGGATGCGGAAATAGTACTTCAAGATCCATTACGTGTCCAAGGCCTTTTGGTCTTTTTGGCATCTGTTATTTTGGCACAAATCTTTTTGGTTCTTAAAAAGAAACAGTTTGAGAAGGTTCAATTGTCCGAAATGAATTTCTAGATCTTTCAACATCAAGTTTGTAAAAAGAACCCAATTCTTGTTGGCAATTCTATAATTTAGTAACCGGAGAATAAATATAGAATAGAAAAAAATAAATGAAGGGAACAAAGGATTCTAGAAGGGATGGATTAGTCGTCTTCCTAGTCTTCGACACAAGAAAAATTCCTTTTCTTGTGTCGAAATAATAATTAATTATTCTTGATCCCCTTCGTCAAAGATCCCTATTCTTAGTTTCCATTTTTCCCGGTTTATCATAACCCCTTTTTTAGTTTTAGATTTATT